TTTGCTTGTTTTCGGAAAACGTGATTTGGCTCAGGATTGCCCATTTTTATTAATTCCAGGGTTTCTCTGAATTTGAAAGTTATCACTTAGTAAGTTTCCATACCAAGGCTCAATCCACTTAAGTCCGTAGCGTCTACCGATTTCGCCATATCCCCCTTTTGAGATGAAAATCTCATTGTGATCCCGTCCCTTTTTTCTTTCATTTATACCGGAACCGTTCAATTCATTAGATAGATGCCTGTCTCGAAAAAGTGTTTTCTCCTCTTTGTGATTTCTTGTGTATCTTCTTTCATCTCCTATAGGAGGCTCGTATTCGGTCCAATCAAAAACGATTTTATCATTTCTGTATCCGCAATTCAATATAGGTGGATACATACCCTATAGATCTGTCTCTCTTCCACCCATTTACCCATGAAATTGAAAATACTTGAACGGTCGATAATTTATTTATATTATTTTATAAAATATAATAAAATAAATATAAAAAAATTAAAATAATAAAAAAATTGAAATTATATATCGCTAGATTAATCTTATGTTATGTTCTATAATATTTAACAGTTATTATTATTATTATTTTAAATTAGAATTATTCTATTGTTTATGTTTAATTTATTTTAATATAATATAAATATATTAATTTAATATTAATAATTTAATTTAATATTAATAATTTAATTTTAATTTAATATTTATAATAATAATAATTAAAATTTAAAATAATAATAATATAATTATAATATTAATAATGAATTTCATATTTAATATGAATTATGTTATAAATAGCGAATAGCGAATATGAATAGCCAAGAATGAAAATAGTTAATAGCAAAGATTCTAAGAGTTTATTGAATTCCTCTGCATGTTGAATTTATGTTATGTGAGCCTGCTTAGCTCAGAGGTTAGAGCATCGCATTTGTAATGCGATGGTCATCGGTTCGATTCCGATAGTCGGCTTTTCTCTATTTATTTTCTTTTTTACATGATTGATAATGCATCTTTGAAATCAAAGTGAAAAAAAAATGTATTCTTCTTTTCGCAAAAGCCATTGATTATAGGATAGGATAGGAATTTCCAACTATCTCACGAACAGAATCCTTTTCCTTTTCTATATATAGAAAACCGGAAACTGGATATTTATTCAACTCATCTCATTATTCTTTAATTAATATTAATAATAGAATAATACTTCAGTAAATTTTGCTTTATTTAGAATTTAGTTCATTTTTAGTTTAGATTTATTCTGTAGAATGAAATTTCATCAATAAGAATAAGAATTAATTAATAATTAATTATAACTAAGGAGTCTTTATGTCGCGTTACCGAGGTCCTCGTTTCAAAAAAATACGTCGTCTGGGGGCTTTACCAGGGCTAACTAATAAAAGACCCCGAGCTGGAAGTGATCTTAGAAACCAATCGCGTTCTGGGAAAAAATCCCAATATCGTATTCGCCTAGAAGAAAAACAAAAATTGCGTTTTCATTATGGTCTTACAGAACGACAATTACTTAAATACGTTCGTCTCGCCGGAAAGGCAAAGGGGTCAACAGGTCAGGTTTTACTACAATTACTTGAAATGCGTCTGGATAACATCCTTTTTCGGTTGGGTATGGCCCCGACTATTCCGGGAGCTCGCCAATTAGTTAACCATAGACATATTTTAGTCAACGGTCGTATAGTAGATATACCAAGTTATCGCTGCAAACCCCGAGATACTATTGCGGCGAGAGATGAACAAAAATCTAGAGCTCTAATTCAAAATTCTCTCGATTCATCCCCTCAGGAGGAATTGCCAAACCATTTGACTCTTCAACCATTCCAATATAAAGGATTAGTCAATCAAATAATAGATAGTAAATGGGTCGGTTTGAAAATAAATGAATTGCTGGTTGTAGAATATTATTCTCGTCAGACTTAAACCTAACAAAAAGAAAATAAAGACTAATATAACCAATTTTCCTCCCTTTCGGCGAAGTAAATTAACCTAAGGTTAAGATAAAATAAGGGTTTGCTCCGGATTTTTCTTCCATTTAGGTGTCATAGACCGAGAGGGATATTTTCATTCCTTGTCTACTCGTTTCTTTAACAGTATTTTCCGTACCACAGCCATTAGGAATAGAGAATCCATATCAAAGAAAGGTCTAACTGTTGGAATAGTCATATATTGTTATTTTATCTATATCTATTGATCTATTGTGGTTAGTAAGATCGGTAAATTAGGTGAAGGTAAGGAAAGAGAGGGATTCGAACCCTCGGTAAGCAAAAGCCTACATAGCAGTTCCAGTGCTACGCCTTCAACCACTCGGCCATCTCTCCTACATAATGATTATGACCTAAAAACCGAAAATCGAGTGAATAATGAATTATTCATATTAGAATTAGATTATTGGGTAGGTACAACCAATCAATTCTAAATAGAAAGCGATAAAAATAGAAAATTGTTTTCTTATAAAAACTGTTAAAAAAATTCTATTCATGTTTGCAAAAACAATGTTATCTTCTTTTTCTGATTATCTATTTAATCTATTTATACTATACCGACCGCATTAAATCAATAAATTAGAAATTCTAACGAATCAACTGAGCTAGGGCTCTATATTTTATAGACTATGGTTAATGGATATCTTTAGATCATGATTCTATTTAGATTACGATTCCATACCAGAAGAATTCTCAAATTGCTTTTTAGGCCTGTTATCAACAAAAATCCTTATCCCATCTATCTATTAAAAATACAAATAGATAAACAATTTTTTTATAGTTGATTGTCTAGTGATATCCGCTAAGTACACAAAAAAATGGGCCCATTTTCATCATACAATGATTACTCGATTCGATCCTTTTTCTTCTTTGTATCATAATTCAATCAACTTAGGTTTTTTTAAGCTGTAACTTCAATCAAATAAGAATAGTTTCTTTCGTTGATAGACTATTCCAGTAAGATGTAATCCAATGCGGTTCCCAATATTTATTTCTTAATTCTTATCAATTAATTCCTGTTCCTGTAATGTAAAAAAGAACAATTTGAATATTGTTTTTAATTTAATATTGGGCCATTTTTTTTAATGATAATGAATCTGTTTTTATGTTATTTCGTACTGTAAAATTCTTTTCCTTGTGGGATCATTTTCCCCCGAGAAGTAATGAGAACAATGATAGAATGGATTGCTACCTATGTCTAGATCGCGGATAAATGGAAATTTTATTGATAAAACCTTTTCGATTGTAGCCAATATCTTATTACGAATAATTCCGACAACTTCAGGAGAAAAAGAGGCATTTACTTATTACAGAGATGGTGCGATTTGACTTTTTTTTGACTCTCGGTTTTACGAGAAATACACATGATTCGTGATCGGGAAAAAAAGAAAAAAATCTACGCTTGTAGAAGGTAAAGTTTGGAAATAGAACAATTCCTTCTGTCGTGTATCCTCGATTAATGCAGCCTCAGATGCTATGTTTCAATTCTCGATTCTAGTATTGAGCGAAAGGTTATACCTATAGGTTCGGTATTACGGGTCAATCATAACCAATAGGTAGCAGAGGGGAAGAAGCACTACACCTAGAAATTAACAACACGAAAACTTTGTTATATTATAAATTATCCCCTTCTTTAGCAAGCTTGGGACTAAAAGAATGGTTGGGACAACAAACATCCATCTCGTTTGTATTTTGGATACCCGTATAACCATCGAAGGCTGTTGAAGTGACTAATTCCTGGACATTGGGAAGCGTTGAGAACAAAGAAATTGTTGGAGTTATCTTTTCTCTCTAGTAACAATACGCTTGATGTTAAGAAAAGATCTCTTGCAGGAAGGTTGGCTAGAGATTTCTTGTAAAAACACTAGCCCTACTTAGTTCATAATGAGAAGATTTTCATCTTCTTTATTATTTTATCATTATGCACATAAGGGAGGAGCCGTATGAGATGAAAATCTCATGTACGGTTCTGTAACGGAGATTCTGTGAATTGAATGACGACCGTAACGGATGTCAGCTCAATCCGAAGGGAATTATGCGGAAGCTTTACAGAATTATTATGAAGCTATGCGACTAGAAATTGATCCCTATGACCGAAGTTATATACTCTATAACATAGGACTTATCCACACAAGTAACGGAGAACACACGAAAGCTTTGGAATATTATTTTCGAGCGCTCGAACGAAACCCATTCTTACCACAAGCTTTTAATAATATGGCCGTGATCTGTCATTACGTGCGACTATCTCCACTATAGAAATAAAAAGTAAATAAAGATCAAATTCACTAGTAAATACTAGAAAAAGGGCTTTCTACATATGCATTGTCTAAAACAACGATTTTTATCAGCTGTAGAAAATAAAGAAACTTCATAGAAGTTGAAATATGAAGAAATAGATATGCCTAGCTGTTTTATTCTATGGGTAAAGGATCTAATTGATAGAGTAAGCACCGTAAAGATCAATTAGTAAGGTTTTGCGCCGATACAAAAATAACTGCTTACTTATGTCATGATGTGAGACAAATGTTAGGAATCCACTTATGTAATAGAGTCGATCCACTAAGATATTGAGCAGCGGTGTAGGATCAGATCCCAAAGATAGTAAGTCTTTCCTTTCGAAAGTCTTTTTCAAAAATTCTATATAAATTTCTATATGATATGAAACTGAGATAGTTACCTTTCAGAAAATTCTAATGATAGGCAAAATGTCTATGTTTTATTTTTCTGAAGGTGGGAGAAAAGATAAAACTAAAATAAACCGGATTTTTAATCCAAACTTAAGATTTAAGTTTGAAACTCATTTTATTAACTTCTTTTCATTAACCCGAAAAATGGGATAGATCTACGAGAAATCTTATTCAGTTAGATATGGTAGATTCAAATGGAATAAAAAAAGAGTTGACTGCCGAGCCGTATGAGCTAGGAAACTCTCAAGTACGGTTCTAAGGGAAGGAATTAACCCACCTATTCCGACCGGGGAGAACAGGCCATTCAACAGGGGGATTCTGAAATTGCGGA